GGAGCATTCCAAAAACTTGGAGATCCAACTACAAGAAGACAGGTAGTCTGATATAACATTCTTTAGTTCCTTTTCGACTTTTTTTGTTATGATTTTGAATTTCACATAGAGAACTAGATAAATCTTGATTTGAATCATTGCATTTACTCTTGTTCTTTCTTTTTTTTATCTGGGAAATGAGCCCCAATAAACAGGTATGAAAGCTATAATTGTAAACCACGATTAAATCTATGGAAGCATTGGTTTATACATTCCTCTTAGTCTCGACTTTAGGAATTATTTTTTTCGCTATCTTTTTTAGAGAACCCCCTAAAGTTCCAACGAAAAAGATGAAATAATTTTTTATTATCTTAATTGAAGTAATGAGCCCTCCATATTGGGGGCTCATTACGTCAACTAGTCTCCATGTTCTTCGAATGGATCTCTTAGTTGTTGAGAGGGTTGCCCAAAAGCAGTATATAAGGCATACCCAGTAAAACTTACAAGTAAACCAGATATAGAGATGGCAATTAGGGTTGCTGTTTCCATTATTCTAATTAAAAAGTTTCAAGACCACAATAGATCTATAGGATAAGATCCTTTATTTACAGCGGAATGGTATACAAAGTCAACAGATCTCAATGAATAAAAAATAGTATTTATGGCTACACAAACTGTTGAGGATAGTTCTAGATCTGGTCCAAGACGAACTGTTGTAGGGGATTTATTGAAACCATTAAATTCAGAATATGGTAAAGTAGCTCCGGGGTGGGGAACTACTCCTTTGATGGGTGTTGCAATGGCTCTATTTGCGATATTTCTATCTATTATTTTGGAGATTTATAATTCGTCCATTTTACTGGACGGAATCTCTATGAATTAGATTCACAAGAATCGAGTAATTAGCTTTTCAATAGAAAGGAAAGTTAAGCATTTAGGTTTCTTATTGTTTGTTAGCCTATTCCATTTGATTTGGTAGTTTGATCGTGGAATTTCTTTGTTTCTGTAGTTCCGGAATATGAGTGTGTGACTTGTTATAATTGATCCTATTGATAGTACAGAACATAAAATGGATCTGTCATCTTGATAGAGATGGTTTTATCTGGTCAGATATTTATTCTAGTATCTGGAGCACAGAATATAGAAAATAGATTCTAAAAATATTAGAACTATGATTCATACTAAATATTTAGACCTCGCAACCGGACTTAAAAAACTTTTCAAAGATTTGTAAAAATAAATGAAATAATTTTCACTCTTTCAAACTTCCGGAGCTTAGCTTGATTTTGATCAAAGGACAACCTTTCTTTGGATTTTTTCATTATATCTATTCATTGAATAAGTGATGATCCAGCAGTTCTTACTCAGGGAATTTTTGGACTTCGATTAAAGGTTTTTTTGAATCATCGTGGTTATAGTATGAATCTGATGTTTTTTTTTAATTAACTCATATGGTCTTAACAAGAGAATTCCTATCAATAATAAAAATTCAATAATAATAAAGAAGACAGCAGTAAAACCACATTACACACAAATAAAAAAAAATGAAGTAAATAATAGAATATTCAAGAGGCCTGAAAAGATCAAGATAAAGACGAGTGAGCCGACTTGAGATTTTGGCATTATAACCAAAAAGAATAGCTTTCGGATTTCTATTTTTTCTTATCGTCAGAGAAAATTAGAATCATAGGATTAAATAAAGAAGTTTCAAACTTTCTATTACACATATCTGTTTTCGTTACAACCAGTATTTGGGTATTTTTGTTTGAGCCGTACGAGATGAAATTCTCATATACGGTTCTCAGAGGGGGTTCTATTGGTTTACCTATCTCAATAAAGTCTATGATTGGTTTGAAGAACGTCTTGAGATTCAGGCGATTGCCGATGATATAACTAGTAAATACGTTCCTCCTCATGTGAATATATTTTATTGTTTAGGAGGAATTACACTTACTTGTTTTTTAGTCCAAGTAGCAACGGGATTTGCTATGACTTTTTATTATCGTCCGACTGTTACTGAAGCTTTTGCTTCTGTTCAATATATAATGACTGAGGCTAATTTTGGTTGGTTAATTCGATCAGTTCATCGATGGTCGGCAAGTATGATGGTCTTAATGATGATCCTACACGTATTTCGTGTGTATCTCACAGGTGGTTTTAAAAAACCTCGCGAATTAACTTGGGTTACAGGTGTAGTTTTGGCTGTATTGACCGCATCTTTTGGTGTAACTGGTTATTCCTTACCTTGGGACCAAATTGGTTATTGGGCAGTAAAAATTGTAACAGGCGTACCCGAAGCTATTCCTGTAATAGGATCATCTTTGGTAGAGTTATTACGCGGAAGTTCTAGTGTGGGACAATCTACCTTGACTCGTTTTTATAGTTTGCATACTTTTGTATTACCTCTTCTTACTGCTGTATTTATGTTAATGCACTTTTCAATGATACGTAAGCAAGGCATTTCTGGTCCTTTATAACGAATATGGATCATAGATATTTGTAATCACAATCATTTTTTATT